GGTGCTATGGGTGATGGTTTGTGTTTTTGTTTGGTTTTTAGTTTGGGTGGATTGTGGGGGTAGGGGTAATTGTGTGGTGTGTGTGGTTGGAATTGGCAGGGGGTTTTAGGTTTAATGTTGGTTCGTTTGTTGATGAAAATGATGTTTGTTTGGGTTTGTTGATTGGGGGAAAGTTAGAGGAAATTTGTTTGTTAATTAGTTGTCAATGTAATGGTAATGAATGTTTAGATTTTTGTAGGAATATATAGTTAAATGTTTGATGAATGAAAATTAAAAATGTCAAACAAAAAAGAAACGAACGATGAAAATGTGGGTTTAGGTAGGAATTCCTAGAAAGGGTAAATAAAGTAACTATGTCCGGTAACCATTGCATTATCTGCTTACTTAAGAGGTAAATAGCCTCCCCCTCGTGAATGGGGTCAAAGTGCATCAGTATCCGAGTATGCGACGACCTTATCCCATGAGACCATGACAAGTTAGGTGGTTTCGGTAGATTGTTGGTTCGACGGTCATGTGATGGACATGTCAAGAGGAAGATATCACCTGCTACGCACTTGAAGGGCTTATTGAAAGGACCCCTAAAAGAAGAAAAGTGCCAAGTCGGTCGGATGTCGGGATTACGAGGCAGAGGGAGGAGTATTCATCCGACCACGGTTGTATCTGTGAAGAGCGAGGAAAACGGACTGGATCAAGTTATGGCCCTGAAATAGGAACCAGAGGCGCAAAAGAGCAAGTTGGGCTAGGGTGTAGGGGGAAAGTATGCCCTTGAAGACAATAACCTAAAGCAGCACAGACGTTGAGTAGCTCGGTTCTCGTGAGGATTACGATTAATAGATAACCAGGTTCTCTGGCTTGGGAGTTCCTGAAAGTGGTTGGTCGAGGGTTTGGTCCTTGGAGGTGGGCGAATTGTGTAGTCTAGGGGAATGCAAAGGAGTCCTGTGACAATATCCGTTTGTTGGATGGGGGTAAGTACGAGGAAGAGGTATTCGACCTTAAGTTACGCTTGCGGCTCGGCCGGAGGTAGGATCACTTGGGTTAAATGGTACGTGAAACAAGGATGTGACTGGAAGGGTAATTGCACGAACATTATCTCTTTGGGCCAAATGTTTGAGCTGAAATGGCATAGCATACCCGTATGGCGTGGAGTATCCTACATTATAGTAGTGTCTGATGGGGCAAAAATACTAAATGAGGAGGTACATATCCCATAAAGCATGAGAAAAACATGCGGGGGGTGAAGGGGGGGGGAGGTTCTTGTAGTTAAAATGTTGTAACGGCAGCTTTTCAGGCTGCAGATTCCGGATCGAGGCCGGGCGAGAATTATGATAGAATTTGTATTATTTTTAGGTTTTTTCTTCGTTTTGGGGGGTCTGGCAGTCGCCTCCAACCCTTCTCCCTACTATGGGGTTGTAGGGCTGGTTTTGGCTTCTGTAGCTGGGTGTGGTTGATTGGTGAGTTTGGGGGTTTCTTTTGTAGGTCTGGTCTTGGTCATGGTGTATCTTGGGGGTATGTTGGTAGTGTTCGTTTATTCAGTTTCATTGGCGGCGGATCCTTATCCTGAGGCCTGGGCTGATTGAGGGGTGGTTGGGTATGGTGTGGGGCTAGGGTTAGTTGTTATGGTGGGGGCGGTGATAGGTGGGGGGTTTGAGGTTATGGACACTGGGGGGGTGGTGAACAATGAGGGGCTGTCGCTGGTGCGGTCGGATTTTAGCGGAGTAGCTATGTTTTACTCCTGGGGGGCGGGGCTGTTTTTAATTGGTGGGTGAGGGTTATTGTTGACTTTATTTGTGGTGCTGGAGCTTGTGCGGGGGTTATCTCGAGGGTCTATTCGGGCGGTTTAAGGGAAGTTCAGAAAGTAGTTTAGTTGAAAATGCCAGCTTTGGGAGTTGGTGAGGAAGGTTTGACTCCTTTCTTTCTGATGGTTGGGGTAACTCTAAGAAGGGTCTGATCCTTCAATCTTTGGCTTACAAGACCAATGTTTTGTATAAACTATTAGAGTAGGTTATAGTTTTAGTATTTTATTTTCTAGTACGGCTGCGAGGGGGAATAGGACTAGAATGATGGTGAAGTAGGAGAGTGAGGCTAGTTGACCAATGATAATGAATGGGTGTTCGACAGGTTGGCTTCCTACTCAGGTGAGAATTAGGAGGTTGGCGACTAGGGCTCAGAAGAGGATTTGTGAGATGGGTCGGAATGTTATTGAGCGTAGTTTGGAGGTGTGAAGTAGGGGTACTAGGAATAGGACTAGTACGGAGGCGGCTAGGGCCAGGACTCCGCCTAGTTTGTTGGGGATGGATCGGAGGATGGCGTATGCAAATAGGAAGTATCATTCGGGTTTGATGTGGGGTGGTGTGGCTAGGGGGTTTGCTGGCGTGAAGTTTTCTGGGTCTCCTAGTAGGTTGGGGGAGAATAGGGCCAGGGAGACTAGTAGAATAATTATTAGTGCAAACCCTGGAATGTCTTTTGTGGAGTAGTACGGGTGGAAGGGGATTTTGTCGCAGTCTGCGGGGATTCCTAGTGGATTGTTAGATCCCGTTTCGTGAAGGAAGGTTAAGTGCACTAGGGTTAATCCTGCGATTAGGAATGGGAGTAGGAAGTGTAGTGCGAAGAATCGGGTTAGGGTAGGGTTGTCTACTGAGAATCCGCCTCAGGCTCATTCTACTAGTGTTTGGCCGATGTAGGGGATTGCTGAGAATAGGTTGGTGATTACTGTGGCCCCTCAGAATGATATCTGCCCTCAGGGCAGAACGTATCCTACGAAGGCGGTTGCTATTAGTGTTAGTAGAAGTACTACTCCTACATTTCAGGTTTCTTTGTTGAGGTAGGATCCATAGTAGAACCCTCGCCCAATATGTAGGTAGATGCAGATGAAAAAGAATGATGCTCCATTTGCGTGGAGGTTTCGGATTAATCAGCCGAACTGTACGTTTCGGCATATGTGGGCTACTGAGTTGAAGGCTAGGGAGGTGTCTGCTGTGTAGTGTGTGGCTAGTAATAGGCCGGTGATGATTTGTGTGATGAGGCAAATACCTAGAAGGGATCCGAAGTTTCATCAGGCCGAGATGTTTGGTGGTGTGGGTAGGTCGATTAGGGCGTCGTTGATGGTTTTGAGTAGTGGGTGGTTTTTACGAAGATTGAGGGCCATTAGTTGGTTCTGTATGTGGATATTAAGGCGATGAGGATGGAGAGGGCGAAGGCTCCTAGGTAGGCTTTGATTAGTCCTGAGTGGAGGGTGGTGGAGGTTTTGGTTGCTATTAGTTGTAGGCTGGCTAGTCCTTCTGGCCCTACTTTTTTGTATCAGGAGAGGTCGATTAGGTGGGAGGCGATGTTTTGGCCTCCGCTTAGTAGATTGGTTGTGGTGAAACGGTGTATTAGTGGGTTGAAGTAGCCTAGTGATGTGGAGAAGTTGGAGAAATGGCCCTGTTTTGTTAGGATAAGGGTTTGTGCTATTTTTGAGATTTCTAGGGCTAGTAGGATGCCTAGGACTGTGACCAGTATGGCGGTTATTTTGATGTATAAGGGCATGGTTGTAGGTGGGGTTTTCATTGGGATGATGAAGGAGGTGATGATAAGTCCGGCTGTGATGCTTCCTAGTGCTAAGCGGGTGATTGGGGCGACTACTGCGGGATTGTTTTCGTTTATTGGAGTTAGGGGTGGGATTCGGGTGAATCCGGTTTGTACTAGTACGGTTATACGGATTGTGTATACTGCGGTGAAGGAGGTAGCTAGTAGGGTTAGTAGTAGGGCTCAGGTATTTAGGTATGATGTGTTTAGACATTCGATGATTTGGTCTTTTGAGTAGAATCCTGCGAGAAATGGTGTGCCCATTAGGGCTAAGTTGCCAATGGTTAGGCATGAGGTGGTTGTTGGTAGTATTTTTTGTAGTCCTCCTATTTTTCGGATGTCCTGTTCACCATTTAGGCAGTGAATAATTGAGCCTGAACATAGGAATAGTATGGCTTTGAAGAATGCGTGCGTTGAGATGTGTAGGAAGGCTAGTTGTGGTAGGTTTAACCCGATTGTTACTATTATTAGGCCTAGTTGGCTTGAGGTGGAGAAAGCGATGATTTTTTTAATGTCGTTTTGGGTTAGGGCGCACGTGGCTGCAAATAGGGTGGATATAGCCCCTAGGCATAAGCATAGGGTTAGGGCGGTTTGATTATTATTGAATAGGGGGTGTGTTCGGATGAGTAGGAAGATTCCGGCTACTACTATGGTGCTTGAGTGTAGTAGGGCGGAGACTGGGGTGGGTCCCTCTATGGCGGCGGGGAGTCATGGGTGTAGGCCGAATTGGGCTGATTTGCCTGTTGCAGCTAGGATTAGGCCTAGGAGGGGTAGTGTGGAGGCTTGTGAGGGGGAGGAGATTTGTTGGATTTCTCAGGTGTTGATAGTGGAGGCTAGTCAGGCTATGCAGAGAATGAGTCCGATGTCTCCGATTCGGTTGTATAATACAGCCTGTAGGGCTGCGGTGTTGGCTTCTGCTCGTCCGTGTCATCAGCTGATCAGGAGGAAAGATATGATTCCTACTCCTTCTCAGCCAATGAACAGGATGAAGAAGTTATTGGCGATGATTAGGATGAGTATCGCTACTAGGAAGAATAGGAGGTAGGTGAAGAATTTTGTGATGTATGGGTCGGACGCTATGTATCATGTTGCAAATTGCAGGATTGATCAGGATACGAATAGGGCGATTGGGAAGAATGTTAGGGAGTAGAAGTCTATTTTTAGGCTGATAGGGATTTTGAAGTTTATGATGAATTTTCATTCTCAGAGGGAGGTTAGGCTCTCTGTCCCTGAGTGGATGAAAATTGTTATAGGGATTAGGCTGATCAGGAACGAGGTTTTTACTGTACTTGTGATGGTGTTGGGGGTGTTTTTTAGGTTGCTTGAGAGTAGTGGGAAGATGATTGGGGTGAGGAGGGTTGTTAGGGTTAGTAGTATAAATGTGTTTAGGACTAGTGGTAGGTCCATTACTTTCACTTGGATTTGCACCAAGATGAGTGGTTCCTAAGACCATTGGATTACTGTTATCCTTTGAAAGTAAGGGGACTGAGGTTTTAGACTCAGATGCGAGAGTTAGCAGCTCCTGCTGGTTTGACCTTCCCCTCGGCAGGTAAGAAGGTTTTAACTTCTATTTTTAGAATCACAGCCTAATGTTTTGGTTGAAACTATACTTGCATATAGGAACTCCTGAAATGAGTTCAGGTTTCAGGATTAATAGGCCTATGGGGATTGTGTGTAGGGCTATGAGGAGGTGCTCCCGTGTAGAGGAGTTTTGGATTGATGTAATGTGGGACGGGATAGTGCCTCGTTGGGTGGTTGTGAGTATGTGTAAGGTGTATGAGGCGGTCAGTAGGATTGTGGCTCCCGTGAGGATGAGCGTTAGGGGGGATCAGTTGAAGAGGGTAATTACGATTGTGAGTTCTGCTATGAGGTTTGTTGTTGGTGGAAGAGCTATGTTGGCTAAGTTAGCCAGAAGTCATCAGGAGGCTATGAGGGGTAGGAGGGGTTGGAGGCCTCGGGCTAGCAGGAGGATGCGGCTGTGGGTTCGTTCATAGTTGGTGTTGGCTAGACAGAATAGTATAGAGGAGGTTAGTCCATGGGAGATTATCAGGATTATTGCTCCTGAGAATGCTCATTGGGTTTGGATTATGGTTGCGGCCACGACCAAGCCTATGTGGCTGACGGAGGAGTATGCGATTAATGATTTTAGGTCAATTTGCCGTAGGTAGATGGCGCTAGTTATTAGTGCTCCTCATAGGGCTAGGATGATGAATGGGTAGTGTAGGTTGTTTGTTGATGGGTTTACTAGCAGAGTTATGCGTATAATGCCGTATCCTCCTAGTTTCAGCAGGAGGGCGGCTAGTAGTATGGATCCAGCGATTGGGGCCTCTACGTGGGCTTTGGGTAGTCATAGGTGTAGGCCGTATAGGGGGGCTTTAACTATGAAGGCAAGGAGTAAGGCAAGGCTTGATATCAGTCCTGTTCAGGAGGTTGGAGCTGTGGGGTGGGATAGTTTGAGTAGGGGGAAGTAAAGGGTGCCGATTTGGTTGTGCAGGTGTATGATGGCAATTAATAGGGGGAGGGAGCTGGCTAGGGTGTAGAACAGGAGGTAGATGCCGGCACTTAGGCGTTCTGGCTGGTTGCCTCATCGTGTAATGAGGATTAGAGTTGGGATTAGGGTGGCTTCGAATGCAATGTAGAATAATATTAGTTCTGAGGCTGAAAAGGCTAGGATTAGGAATGGTTGGGCTAGGACTAGTGTTACGGCGAAGATGCGTTTGCGGATGGGGGGTTCTTGTTCTAGATGGTTTTGGCTAGCTATGATTATGAGGGGTAGCAGTCAGCAGGATAGCACCAATAGGGGGGAGGAAATTTGGTCTACAGAAGCTCATGGGGTTAGGGTTTTGCCTGGGTAGTATGTTGGGGCTAGTCATTGTAGGCTGACAGTGGCAATTAACAGACTGTGTGTTGTGATGTTGGTTCATAGGTGTTTGCATGGGGATAGAGTAGCTAGGGGTAGGAGTATGATGGTTGGGATGATGATTTTTAGCATTGTAGTAGGTTGAAGTTGTGTAGGTGGTCGGAGCCGTGGGTTCGGGTGGAGGCGACTAGTAGCGCTAGTCCGGTTCCTGCTTCGCAGGCAGAGAATGTCAGTATGATGATGGGTAGGACGGAGGCGGATGGCGTTTGTGTTTGAATTGGCCATATAGTTAGGGCTACGTATATTGATAGTATTATGCTCTCTAAGCATAGTAGGGCGGAGATTAGGTGGGTTCGGTGGAAGGCTAAGCCTAGGCTGCTTAGGGTGAAAGCTGCGTAGAAGCTAAAGTGTAGGCAGGACATAAAGAAAGTTATAGGGTGAATACTATAATTTGTTGAGCCGAAATCAACTGTCTTGGTTAGACTAACTTTCTGTTATTCTGCTCACTCCAGCCCGCCTTGTTTCCATTCATAGACTAGTCCTAGTGTTAGGAGGAGGATTAGGATTGAGGCTCAGGTCAGGGTGGTGGTGGGGGATTGGAGTTGGATTGCTCATGGTAGGGGAAGTAGCAGGGCGATTTCCAGGTCGAATAGTAGGAATAGGATTGCTACTAGAAAGAATCGGACTGAGAAGGGGAGTCGGGCAGATCCAAGTGGGTCGAATCCACATTCGTATGGGGAGAGTTTTTCTGAGTCTGGGTTTATTTGGGCTAGTCAGAAGTTTAGGGCGGTCAGCAGGATGCTCAGGGCTAGAGATGCGATGAGTATGAATATGATTATGTTCATTGCTCTTCTCTGGGGTTGAACCAGATTCTAAGGATTGGAAGTCGATTGTATTGATTATACTAGAAGAGCAGGATCCTCATCAGTAGATAGAGATGTAGAGGAATAGTCATACGACGTCTACGAAGTGTCAGTATCAGGCTGCTGCTTCAAATCCGAAGTGGTGGTTTGATGTGAAGTGGTATTTGATTAGGCGTAGTAGGCACACTAATAGGAATGTGGATCCAATGATCACGTGTAGTCCGTGGAATCCTGTGGCTACGAAGAATGTTGAGCCGTACACTCCGTCAGCGATGGTGAATGGGGCTTCGTAGTACTCTATAGCTTGGAGGGCGGTGAAGTAGAATCCTAGGAGGACTGTGAGGGTGAGGGCGTGGATGGCCTGTTTTCGGTTAGCTTCTGTAATACTATGGTGAGCTCATGTGACGGTGACTCCTGAAGCTAGGAGGATGGCGGTGTTTAGTAGGGGGACTTCTATGGGGTTTAGGGGTGTAATCCCTACGGGTGGTCATTGGCCTCCTAGTTCAGGGGTGGGGGCGAGGCTTGAATGGAAGAAGGCTCAGAAGAAGCCTAGGAAGAAGAAGGCTTCTGATGTGATGAACAGGGCTATGCCGTATCGTAGGCCTTTTTGGACGGTTGGAGTGTGATGGCCTTGGAATGTGCTTTCTCGTACGATGTCTCGTCATCATTGGAATATGACTAGAATGGTGCAGGTTAGGCCGATGATAAGGAGTAGGGGGGAGTTGTAGTGGAATCATATGGTGAGTCCTGAGGTGGTGAGGAGGGCGGCTGCTGCTCCTAAGATAGGTCATGGGCTTGGGTCTACTATGTGGTAAGAGTGTGCTTGGTGAGTCATTGAGTGTTAGATGTTTTCTTGTAGGTAGAGGCTTAGTAGGAGTACGAATACGTAGGCTTGGATTATAGCCACTGCTACTTCTAGGATGGTTAGTAGAAGCAGGATGAGCAGGGTTAGGAGGGATACTGCTGGCATTGTTGAGAATAGGGCGGTTGAAGCGGTGGAGATGAGTTGGATAAGGAGGTGGCCTGCCGTTAGGTTGGCTGTAAGGCGGACGCCTAGTGCTAGGGGTCGGATGAGGAGGCTTGTTGTTTCGATTAAGATTAGGGCTGGGATTAGGGGTGTGGGGGTACCCTCTGGCAGGAGGTGGCCTAAAGAGGCGGATGGTTGGTTTCGTAGGCCTGTGAGGAGGGTGGCGAGTCATAGGGGGAAGGCCAGGGCTAGGTTTATGGATAGTTGAGTGGTTGGTGTGAATGTGTATGGTAGGAGGCCTAGTAGGTTGATCAGTAGTAGGAAGATTATTAGTGAGGTGAGGATTAGGGCCCATTTGTGGCCTTTTTTGTCCAGTGGTATTATTAGTTGTTTTGTAACTAGGTTGATGAATCATAGCTGTAGTGTGGAGAGTCGGCTGGTGATTCATCGGTTGCCTGGGGAGGGGAGTAGAAGGGCTGGGAATGTTATGGCGATGAGGATCAGGGGGATTCCTAGTATGGAGGGGCTTGAGAATTGGTCGAAAAAGCTTAGGTTCATGGTCAGGTTCAAGGGGTTGCTTTGAGGGTTTTGGGTTTTTTGCTGTGTGGGGGGTTTGTGGAGGTGAACGATAGTAATTTTGGTTGGATGACTAGGGTGAAGGTTAGTCATGTAATGATCATGATAAAAAATCAGGGGTTTGGGTTTAGTTGAGGCATACCATTAAGGAGGGGTGGGCCCTCTGTCTCTAGCTTAAAAGGCTAGTGCTGTTTCATAGCTTCTTAATGATTAGGAGGAAAGTAGAGAAGATCAGTTCTCGAAGTTAGCGAGGGGAGTGGCTTCAACTACGATAGGTATGAAGCTGTGGTTGGCTCCGCAGATTTCTGAGCACTGTCCGTAGTATACTCCAGGTCGGGAGGCGAGGAAGGCGGTTTGGTTGAGTCGGCCGGGGATTGCGTCGGTTTTCACTCCTAGGCTGGGAACAGCTCATGAGTGGAGTACGTCGTCAGCGGTGACGATGACTCGGACTTTAGATTCTGTTGGTACGATGACTCGGTGGTCGACTTCTAATAGTCGAAAGTGTCCTAGTGGTAGGTCTGATGTGGGGACTATGTAGGAATCGAATGTTAGTTCTTTGAGGTCTGTGTACTTGTAGGTTCAGTATCACTGGTGACCAATGGCTTTTAGGGTAAGGTCTGGCTCGTTGATCTCGTCTATTATATATAGGATTCGTAGGGAAGGGAGGGCGAGTATGACTAGGACTACAGCTGGGAGGATTGTTCAGACAAGCTCAATTTCTTGGGCGTCTACGGAGCTTGATGATAGTTTTTCTGTAAGTATCAGGGTTAGGATGTAGAGAACCAGGCTACAGATAGCTAGGGCTACCATTAGGGCATGGTCGTGAAATTGCATGAGTTCTTCTATGATAGGTGATGAGGCGTCTTGGAAACCGAATTGGGAGTGGTTGGCCATGGTTGAATGGCGAGGTGCACTGGGGTTTAACCTGTGATTTAGCCTTGACAAGGCTATGTAATAGTTTTACTAACACCTCTATGAGAAAGAAGCATAAGTGGTTTATGCGGTTGGCTTGAAACCAACATATGGGGGTTCGACTCCTTCCTTTCTTGGACTTGGACAAAGGCTGGTTCTTCAAAGGTGTGGAATGGGGGCGGGCAGCCGCGAATTCATTCAACGTTTGTGCTAGTTAGCTCTGGTTGGAAGGCTTTGCGTTTTGACGCGAAAGCTTCTCAGATGATGAAAACTAACATGATTACGGCTGTTAGGGAGATTAGGGATCCTACTGAGGAAATTGTGTTTCATAGGGTGTAGGCGTCTGGGTAGTCTGAGTATCGTCGAGGCATGCCGGCCAGGCCTAAGAAGTGTTGGGGGAAGAAGGTCAGGTTTACTCCTACGAACATTACTCCGAAGTGGGCTTTGGCTCATGTGGAGTGAAGGGTGTATCCGGTGAATAGAGGGAATCAGTGGGTGAATCCGGCTAGAATTGCGAATACTGCTCCTATTGATAGTACGTAGTGGAAGTGGGCTACAACGTAGTAGGTGTCGTGTAGGGCGATATCCAGTGAGGAGTTTGCTAGTACGATCCCTGTTAGGCCTCCGATAGTGAATAGGAAGATAAAGCCTAAGGCTCATAGCATTGGGGGGTCTCATTTGATTGTGCCTCCGTGTAGGGTTGCTAGTCAGCTGAACACTTTGATTCCTGTTGGGATGGCAATGATTATTGTAGCGGAGGTGAAGTACGCTCGAGTGTCTACGTCCATTCCTACGGTGAATATGTGGTGGGCTCATACGATAAATCCTAGGAATCCGATGGATAGCATGGCTCATACTATTCCTATGTATCCGAATGGTTCTTTTTTTCCTGCGTAGTAGGCGACTACGTGGGAGATGATTCCGAATCCTGGGAGGATTAGGATGTACACTTCAGGGTGACCGAAGAATCAGAAGAGGTGCTGATACAGTACTGGGCCTCCTCCTCCTGCGGGGTCGAAGAATGTGGTATTGAGGTTACGGTCGGTTAGGAGCATTGTAATGCCAGCAGCAAGAACTGGGAGTGATAGGAGCAGCAGTACTGCAGTGATTAGTACGGATCAGACGAATAGGGGGGTTTGGTATTGTGATAGGGCAGGTGGTTTTATGTTAATTGCTGTTGTGATGAAGTTAATAGCCCCTAGAATTGATGAAATGCCTGCTAGGTGCAGGGAGAAGATAGCTAGGTCTACTGAGGCCCCAGCGTGGGCGAGGTTGCCTGCTAGAGGGGGGTAGACTGTTCAGCCTGTTCCTACTCCTGCTTCGACTGTGGAGGAGGCTAGAAGTAGTAAGAAGGATGGGGGAAGTAGTCAGAAGCTTATGTTGTTTATTCGCGGGAATGCTATGTCTGGAGCTCCGATTATTAGGGGGACTAGTCAGTTTCCGAAGCCTCCGATCATAATTGGTATAACCATAAAGAAAATTATTACGAAGGCGTGGGCTGTAACTACTACGTTGTAGACTTGGTCGTCTCCTAGTAGAGCGCCTGGTTGGCCTAGTTCTGCCCGGATAAGGAGGCTTAGGGCGGTACCTACTATTCCGGCTCATGCGCCGAAAATTAGGTAGAGGGTACCGATATCTTTGTGGTTGGTTGAGAATAATCATCGGTTAATGAATGTCACAGGTAAGATGGCTGAGTGTATAAGCGTTAGGCTGTAGTCCTTTTTACAGAGGTTCAATTCCTCTTCTTATCGGCTCCGTGGTGAAATTCATGGTGAGTTGCAAGCTCATTGATGCACATTAATTGTGTGCCGGGGTCTTAGATAGAAGCCAGTTGGTTCGGGCATATAGCTGTTAACTATATAATCGTGGGGTCGAAGCCCACCTGTCTAGAGCGTTCAAGGTTCTAGCTTAATTAAAGTGTCTGGGTTGCATTCAGAAGATGCAGGGTAGTGTCCTGCGAATCTTAGCAGAAACTAAGAGGGTTTAACTCTTGTTTAAGGCTTTGAAGGCCTTCGGTTTTGGTAATCCTAAGTTTCTTAGACAATTGTGCGTAGTATTGGGGAGATGGGTAGGAGGATGATGGATAGTGTGACCAGGATGGCAACTGAGGTGTTGGTTGGTTTGTTGGTGTACCACTGTTTCATGTGGTTTGTCGTGTGTGGGGGAAGCGTGATTGTTGCGCAGTATGCTAGTCGGAGGTAGAAGAATAGGCCCAATAGAGATAGGAGGGCGATGATTGTAGCTGTTGGGGCTATTTCTTGGTTGACTAGTTCTTGAATGATTAGTCATTTAGGCAGGAATCCTGTTAGAGGGGGTAGGCCTGCCAGGGAGAGTAAGGTTAACATCAGTATCGCGCTTAAGGCTGGGGTTTTTGCTCATGTGGTTATTAGTGTGGACAGGTTTAGAGTTTTAATTGTGTTCAGGGTGAGGAATACAGCTGCAGTTATTACTACGTATAGATAGAAATTAAGTAGGGCTAGTTTAGGGCTGTAGGCAATGATTACGGCTATTCAGCCTAGGTGGGAGATGGAGGAGAAGGCTAGGATTTTTCGGGTTTGAGTTTGGTTAAGTCCCATTCATCCTCCCAGGGCTGCGGAAAGAAGGGCCATAGTGGTTAGCATGGAGGGGTTTAGTGACTGGGATGTTATGTAGAGGAGTGTGAGTGGTGGGAATTTCATGGCTGTGGACAGGAGGAGCCCGGTGGTAAGGGAGCAGCCTTGTAGTACTTCGGGGAATCAGAAGTGGAATGGGGCTAGTCCTAGTTTTATTGCAATAGCTGCGGTTAGAATCACGCAGGATGTTGGGCAGGTTAGTTGGGTGATATCTCACTGCCCTGTGTGCCATGCGTTGGTCATGCTGGAAAATAGGAGTAGGGCAGAGGCAGCTGCTTGCACTAAGAAATATTTGGTTGCGGCTTCAATGGCTCGAGGGTGGTGGGACTTTGAAATCAGTGGTAGGATTGCTAGGGTGTTGATCTCAAGTCCAGTTCAGGCCATGATTCAGTGGTTGCTTGAGATTGTGATAGTTGACCCTAGGAGTAGGCTGGAGGCAAAGATTAGTTTTGCTTGGGGGTTCATTAGTAGGGGAAGGGATTGAACCATCATTTTCGGGGTATGGGCCCGATAGCTTATTTAGCTGACCCTACTAGAAAATAATATAAGGGAAGTATGGAGGGTTTTGATCCCTTTAGTGCAGGTTCAATTCCTGCTTTTCTAAGTCTTTAGGAAATGAGAGGGTTGGTGCACCTCTATGTTCACTTTATCATAGTGACCCTTAGTGTTCAGGCACATTTCCTCTAGTGGGTCCTTATGTATGGGGGTAGGCCTGCATAGGAGATTGGTAGGCTGGTGTGTCACAGACATAGGGCTAGTGTGAGGGGGAGGAAGTTTTTCCATAGTAGGTGTATTAGCTGATCGTAGCGGAATCGTGGGTATGAAGCACGGACTCATAGGAAGCCTGCGGATAGTAGTAGGACCTTGGTGGCTAGGATTACGGGGTATAGCTCTGGGGGAGGGTTGAAGGCACTTGGGTTAAAGAATAAGAGGGCAGTTAGTGTGTTTATTAGTATGATGTTGGCATATTCGGCTAGGAAGAATAGGGCGAATGGACCTGCTGCATATTCTACGTTAAATCCGGAAACTAGTTCGGATTCTCCCTCTGTAAGGTCAAAGGGGGCTCGGTTTGTCTCGGCAAGTGTGGAGACATATCATATCATAGCTAGGGGTCAGCAGGCAAAGATTAGGTATAGGGGCTCTTGAGTGACTGCTAGGGTACTTAGGGTGTAGTCTCCGCTTAGTAGGACGATGGATAGGAGGATGATGGCCAGAGTGACTTCGTAGGAGATAGTCTGAGCTACTGCCCGGAGGGCCCCAATTAAGGCGTATTTTGAGTTGGAGGCCCATCCTGATCAGAGAATGGAGTACACTGCTAGGCTGGATATGGTTACTAGGAATAATAGGCCGAGGTTGAGGTCTGCGAGGGGGAAGGGCATGGGGAGTGGGGTTCAGATGGAAATTGCTAGGAGGAGGGCTAGTATGGGGGTTGCTATAAATAGGAATGGGGAGGATGTTGACGGGCGGATAGGTTCTTTGATGAACAGCTTAATTCCGTCTGCCAGGGGCTGGAGTAGGCCGAAAGGGCCTACGATGTTTGGGCCTTTTCGTCCTTGCATGTAGCTTAGGATTTTACGTTCTACTAGTGTTAGGAAGGCTACTGCAATTAGGATTGGCAAGGCATATGAGAGGGCTATGATGAGATTGATGAGCATTGGGTGGTTGGTCATGGGGATAAAGCTAGGGAGAGGATTTGAACCTCTGAATTAAAGGACTTAAGCCTTTTGCATTTGCCGAGCTCTGCCACGCTAGCTAGCCCTTTTCTAGGGTGTGGTGGAATGTGATAGCCTTTTGTGATTAAGTTGGCTTCATCACTTAAGGCGAAGGCTTGCTTGTGGTATTGGCCTCACTTTTCCTATCCTTTCGTACTGGGAAGAGTTCATCATAGATAGAAACCGACCTGGATTGCTCCGGTCTGAACTCAGATCACGTAGGACTGTTAATCGTTGAACAAACGAACCCTTAGTAGCGGCTGCACCACTAGGATGTCCTGATCCAACATCGAGGTCGTAAACCTCCCCGTCGATACGGACTCTCGGGGGAGATTGCGCTGTTATCCCTGGGGTAGCTTGGTCCATAGATCAATTATATTGGGTCTGGTTGCTATTAGCACGTTGAGGGGCTGCTCTCAGTCTAGAGGTATGGTCCAGTTTTTGGAGGATTTGTTTTTCTCCAAGGTCGCCCCAACCGAAAAAATGCAGGCCAGTGGCTTATGTGTGAGTGGGCCCAGTGGGTGTTTATGTTATTTGGGGTGGCTGCTGGTTTTGAAGTTCCACAGGGTCTTCTCGTCTTATGGGTTTATCCCTGCTTTTGCACAGGGAGATCAATTTCACCGATTGCCTGCAAGAGACAGTTAAGACCTCGTTTAGCCATTCATACTAGTCTCGATTTATGGGACAATTGATTGCGCTACCTTTGCACGGTTAGGATACCGCGGCCGTTAAACATCGGGTCACCGGGCAGGCATCACCTTCAATACTTGTTTTAGGTTTGCTGAAGGCTATGTTTTTGGTAAACAGTCGGGCCTTGACGGGCTTGCCTAGTTCCTTTTGCAGGTTTTAATCTTTCTTAATGGACGCTCCTCTGTCGGGTTAACAATGTGATTAATACTGTGCTTGTTGGATTAGTCGTATATTGGATATTTGTTAATAATGTACGGATGTAAGCTTGCGTCGTAGAGGGGTTACCCTGGTTACTCATTCTAGCATTAATTCTCCTATTTGGGTATAGGTTAGCCTGTTAGTGGGGAGGGATTCATAAAGTTGTGGTATTTTTGAGTTACTGAGCTTTAACGCACTCTTTGTTGATGGCTGCTTGAGGGCCCACAATAGATATGTGTAGGTTATTTATCCGCTCGTGGAGATTGTATTCTTTTTTAAAGGAGCTGTACCCCCTTTAAATAGCCCTTAATTCGCTTCATTAGGGTTTATTGTTTCCTTGGAGAAGAATTAAGAGTGAACTTAGATTCGTTTCACAGGCAACCAGCTATCACCCAGCTCGATTGGCTTTTCACCTCTACCAGCAAGTCATCCCACTCTTTTGCAACAGAGACGGGTTCGCTCAATAATAGCTGCTCGCAGGTAGCTCGCTTGGGTTTCGGGGTGGCAAACTTAAATTCATTTTGCTTGGTTTTTCTTGCTAGACCATGATGCAAAAGGTACAAGGGTTGATCTTTGCTTTTTATAGCTTGACTTGTTTCACTTTTATTTCATCTTTCCCTTACGGTACGTGGTCTCTATCGCTCCAATGATGTCTTTTCTATCGCCTATACTGGGACTGGTGAATGCTTTAGTTGGGTTTATGGAGTAGCTTTGTTATTCCAGGTCATGTCGATTGGGCTAGAATCTGGCATCAAGACGATCTGGTTTGAACAGATATCTTTCAGGCGTAAGCTGAATGCTTTCATTAAAGCTACGTCTTGGTGTTCTAAGTGCACCTTCCGGTACACTTACCTTGTTACGACTTACCTCCTCTTTAGCTGGATAGCTTATTAGGTATGTGTGGGTTGGTTCGCCTTTGAGGAGGGTGACGGGCGGTATGTACGTGTCCCAGGGCCGGCTTAAAGAGGGCTCTATGGTCTCTCTTTACTGCTAAATCCGCCTTCAAGAGACTGTTTCAAGTCCCTTTGCCGTGTGTTCTAACTTAGAAAATGTAGCCCATTGCTTCCATTCCATAGGCTATACCTTGACCTGTCTTATTAGCGGGTAGGGGCTATTGCGCTCACTGTTGGGCTGTCAGTAAAGGTGGGCTGGCGACGGCGGTATATAGGCTGTTCTGGGCAAGGAATGGTCAGGTAGTATCGTGGATCATCGATTACATAACAGGCTCCTCTAGGTGGGTTTGGGACACCGCCAAGTCCTTAGAGTTTTAAGCGTTTGTGCTCGTAGTTCTCGGGCGGACGCTCAGGTAAAGGAGAGCATCAAGATTTAGGGCCAGGCATAGTGGGGTATCTAATCCCAGTTTGGGTCCTGGCTTTCGTGGATTTCAATTAATCGTTGTTCTAAGATCTTCTTTGAGGACGGAGGCCTTATGAGCATCTTGGGCTTATGACAGCTCAGTTGCTTTTTAATCTTAGCTACTTGGATAACATGTGACCACTCTTTACGCCGTTATAACGTTAATTTGGGTCTCCTGTATGACCGCGGTGGCTGGCACAGGATTTACCGACCCTGAGTTGCTATGGCTAAGTCAAGTTTGCACTCATTGCTTAATATTAACTACTGCTGATAACCTGTGGAGGCGTGGCAATTGCTAGGCGTTTTGGGCTACAGTAAAGGTGAGCCTGATACCTGCTCCTATCTGCCTTTGAGGTAAGGGGTCCAGGGCGTCTACACTGGCGCGCGGATACTTGCATGTATAAACCTAGCAACAACTAACAGTAAGGTTAGGACTAAGTCTTTTGTCCTTGGGTGTGTGTGACCAGCCGTCTTGACATCTTCAGTGTCATGCTTTGTGTAAGCTACAAGGAC